TTTATTCAATTTCAATTTTATGAGTCCTAATAAGAATAGGAATTCTTATGGTATCAATTTAGGGTCTATGATTTAAAAAAAGCTGTTCTTTCTATAGAATGATTCCCATTTCAGTCGATTTCATTCAATTCAACGATTGACCAAAAGAAAATTTTAATAAATAATAAAATAAATTGCATGAACTTAGCTCAATCAAATACTGATTGATATTGATTTTTGATTTTTATGCAATGATTTGTTCTAATGAATTCGTCCATTTAGATTGTATCCATGTGAGATAATGATAAATAAAAGGAAGAGACGAATTTACAAAAAACGATATTCAAAAAAATGATTAGGAAAAAAGTAAGGGGGGGGGGTAGAATTAGGTATATGGAATCTAATGGCTAGAAGCCCTATCCTTTGAGGAATAATTCTAGAACCCGATTGAATCTAAGATATGAATAGTAGGTTTACGTTATGTAAGAAACACATGTATATGGGATATTAGATATTGACTAGTTATATATGAACTCAAAATATATCTAATCCAGCCTACTACTGTGGATTTAGATAGGGATTCCAATAGAAGAATAGAAGTTCTTATGTTTCGTCTTTGACTCTGAATTGAATGAATAAAGAGATAAAATAAAGACAAAAATGAAGAATTCAAAGCAAAGAATGAGTTGGAAAAAAGAAATGGAAGAACAAAGTATGCGCGGATTCACAAAAATCCAGTGGATAGGAACTAAAAAAAAAGATATCGAAATCGTTTTGACGGTTCAATAATATTCTCACTTCCATTCGGAGTTCTTAGTTACTTCGGCAGGTTGAATCTTAGCGATGGAATAATAGAATTAAGTCAAAATTCATTGGATGATTGTATCATTAACCATTTCTTTATTTTGGTGCGAGGAACTTATCATGAATCCACTAATTTCTGCCGCTTCCGTTATTGCTGCTGGGTTGGCTGTAGGGCTTGCTTCTATTGGACCTGGAGTTGGTCAAGGTACTGCTGCGGGCCAAGCTGTAGAAGGTATCGCGAGACAACCCGAGGCAGAGGGAAAAATACGAGGTACTTTATTACTTAGTTTGGCTTTTATGGAAGCTTTAACAATTTATGGGTTGGTTGTAGCATTGGCACTTTTATTTGCGAATCCCTTTGTTTAATCCTATAAACATGAGAATTATGTATTTTTTTTTCTTATTTTATGGCTTGGGACTTACTCCTCGCTTTTTCGAATTATATCAAGATTTCACCCCTACAATTACTTATTCGTTGGGACAATAATCCATGGGAAGGATTAATTTGAGGATGATGAATTATCACACCGACTCGCTTTCTTCCTTCCCCTTCTTAGTTCAAGAGAAACCTTTTTTATTGTTTAAAGGAGTGTTGCAACAAATGAGGTATTTTGCCATTGACATGAAACCCGCCCCCTAATTCTAATAAGTATCATTATTATTGGGAATTTTCAATTGAAAAAAAAAACATTTCTAGCTAACATAGAATATATTTTTGACTCCGTTTAGACATAGGTAAATGAAAATTCATAATAATGAATAATTTAATAATCAATTTAATAGTATTCAATTAATAATTTATTAATATTAATTTTTTTAAATAAAAAAAGAAATACATAGAATTAGAATAATTAGAATAATATAAATAGGATAGAATAGAATAAATGGAAAGGGAGTCAAAGTGATATAATACAAAAAAAAGAACCGAGTTCTTTTTTTTAGTCTATCTAAAATAAAATAGGAGATCATATGAAAAATGTAACCGATTCTTTCGTTTCCTTGGGTCACTGGCCATCCGCCGGGAGTTTCGGGTTTAATACCGATATTTTAGCAACAAATCCAATAAATCTAAGTGTAGTCCTTGGTGTATTGATCTTTTTTGGAAAGGGAGTGTGTGCGAGTTGTTTATTTCAAGAATAGGCTGGATTCACCCAGTTGCACTTTTTTTCATTATAACTAGGAAAGAAAAGAGTGCATGATCCCGCGAATTACTTCTGAATAAATTAAAAATCATATTTAAGAACCATAGCATTTCGTGATTCATTGGTACATCGACTTTGATTCTCTGTTAACCAATAATCTGGGACCATTAACATGGTTAAGGCCAAACCGTTTGAAGTTCAGATGCAGCAGGGTACTCTTTCTACTACTATGTTAATAAATACAGAAATATTTTCAAAACAAAAATGTTTTTTCGATATAAAACACTCATGTCGATAAAACGCCTTGAGCCCCTTTTTCCAATGCTGAATCGATGACCTATGTATAAAGTGAGAAGAATTCTTTGAATTTGAAGAAAAAAAAAAGAAACAACTTTGCTGACAAATTACAATTATACATTATACAATTCTAAGTACAATTATACAATTAGAAATTAGAAATTATATGTAAATTTTTTATTTATTATTTTTTTATTATACTTTTTAGTTTTTTTAAATATTTTCTATTTTGGTCAGAAGAATCCTCCGAATATTCTGGTCTTGGATTAGTGATCAGT